CAAATTTGAACTAGTAACTAATCCCAACATGGAAGTACTGAAAAAACTCATATAAGCAAAAAATCTCAAGTATCCTTGATCGTGAGCCATATAATTATCACTATAAATAAGAACCATAATTCCAACAGTAGTGATTAACATCGACATAATAGAAGTAAGTGGATCGATCAAGTAGCCAAATTCTAAAGAAAAATCATTATTGAGGGTCCAAGACCATACATATTGATAGATAGAACTGTTATTTATTTGCTGAATAGACAAATTCGTTGAAAAAATCGTGACTATACTTAACAATAAAATACTTGGAAAAGCCCATATACGATGAAGATTTTTTGTTGCTGTCGGAAAAAGAAGAAGTCCAATTCCTATTAACATAGGAACTGGAAGCGGGACGAAAGGCAAAATCCACGCATATTGATATGTCTGTTCCATAAAAAAATTTTTTAATTCTTAATTAATATTAATTATTTCCGATTGACCGCACCTTACCTCTTTTGAAAGGAGTCAATAAAAAAAATGAAGATATGCACTAACTTAACCTAACTTAAATAGAATTTTAATTTCTTATTCTTTCTGAATTTCTGCTAAATATTTCAAATATTCAAATCAAGAAGTTACAATTGGTCAAATCATATGAAAGAAAGAGATTAATTTCTCGTTTCCTTGGAATTTGAAAATAAATTTGAAAATTAAAGTCAAATCAAGTTACTAAAAATATTCTTCTTTTTCTATTTTGAGTACTATTTCATTTCATGGGATATTCCCATATCGTTCACCCACCCCATTCTATTCTTTTAGATTTTTATAGATTTTTAGAAAAAATATTATCTAGAAAATAAATACTATAGTGAATTATAAAAACGCATATTTTTTTTAACAATATAAACAATAGATGTCTTTCACATCCAGCTATACCAATGAAAAATCTAGAAATTTTTATTTAAATGGCAGTTCCAAAAAAACGTACTTCTGTATCAAAAAAGCGTATCCGTAAAAATTTTTGGAAAAGGAAGGGGTATTGGGCAGCGTTAAAGGCGTTTTCCTTGGGGAAATCTCTTTCTGCTGGGAATTCAAAAAGTTTTTTTGTGCGACAAACAAATAAACTAAGTAATAAAACATAAGACGTTGAAATAATCTAAATCGACCTAATTCAAAAATGGACTCATTTCATTTTGAAAATCAAATTTCCGAATTCCATTTCTTATTGATTAACTCAAAAGGAAATGGAATTCGTTCCGCCCTTAGATTAGAATATGGAGAATAATAATTTTTCTGTTTACCTTAATGAATAAAAAAACTTTTTTTTTTTGGGGGGGGTTCTATCCCTTAATTCATAGTAGGACTATCTAGTTTTTCAGCCGTTCGGGTTAAGAAGAGTCTAAAATAAACAATAAAACTAAGACTCTAAACTAAAATAATAAACCTTCAAATATCTATTTGAACAAAATTTTATTTATCAAACTCAATCTTTGCTAAAAAATATTTCGCCCAATTGAATTCTTAAATCTAGACAATTACTTATTCATAGACTATTATGAGGTCAAGACAGGCCGCTATGGTGAAATTGGTAGACACGCTGCTCTTAGGAAGCAGTGCTAGAGCATCTCGGTTCGAGTCCGAGTGGCGGCATATTAACAAAATAAAATTGATCCTATAATGAATTCAATTTCCTATTTTGATTTTATAATTAAAGAACTCCCCTTTTATGATATTTTCTACTTTAGAACATATATTAACTCATATTTCTTTTTCGACCGTTTCAATTATAATTACAATTCATTTGATAACCTTTTTAATCGATGAAATCATAAAACTATATGATTCATCCAAAAAGGGCATAATAATGACTTTTTTCTGTATAACAGGATTATTAATTTCTCGTTGGATTTATTCGGGACATTTTCCACTAAGCAATTTATATGAATCGTTAATCTTTCTTTCATGGAGTTTTTCCTTTATTTATATAGTTCCGTATTTCAAAAAAAATAAAAATCTTCTAAGCACAATAATTGGCCCAAGTGCTATTTTTTCCCAAGGCTTTGCTACTTCAGGGCTCTTAACTGAAATACACGAATCCGCAATATTAGTACCTGCGCTTCAATCCGAGTGGTTAATAATGCACGTAAGTATGATGATATTAGGCTATGCGGCTCTTTTATGTGGATCATTATTATCAGTATCACTTCTAGTTATTACAGTTAGAAAAAAGAGAAGGTTTTTTTCTACGAGTAATGATTTATTAAATTTAAATGAGTCATTTCTAGTTGGGGAAATCGAATACACGAATGAACGAAAAAATAGTTTACAAAAAACTTCTTTTTTCTCTCCAAGGAATTATTATAGGTTGCAGTTGATTCAACAGTTGGATTATTGGAGTTATCGGGTTATTAGTCTAGGATTTATCTTTTTAACCATAGGAATTCTTTCTGGAGCAATATGGGCTAACGAAGCATGGGGATCCTATTGGAGTTGGGACCCAAAAGAAACTTGGGCTTTTATTACTTGGATCATATTTGCAATTTATTTACATACTCGAACAAATATAAAATTCAAGGGTACAAATTCAGCAATTGTGGCGTCTATTGGATTTCTTATAATTTGGATATGCTATTTTGGAGTCAACCTATTAGGAATAGGACTGCATAGTTATGGTTCATTTACATTAACATCTAATTGAATAAAAGGGGGAGTTCTTCCGAATAGAAAAGTGTACAACGCATATCAGATAAAAAACTTTTTTTGAGCTGGCTAGAACCCCGCGAGTCGCTACCATATTTGAATTTGATTCGCGGGGTTCTAGCCAGCTCATTTTACTTAATGCAAGAGAAGAAGAAAAAGCCTTCTTTTTGTCATTGTAGAACAAACATTTTTTAAAATGATAAGATTATTCGTAAAAAAAAGAAAAACTATCTAGAAAAAGAATTAGATAGAATAACTTCAACCCTTTCAACTGATAGTGAAAGAACGAAATCGGGATACATACCAATACCGAGTACGGGCAAAAAAATAGAGATCAAAAGAAATAACTCTCGTGGCCCAGAATCAAAAAAATAAGAGTTTGGGCCATTAAATATCTTGTATCCATAAAACATCTGACGTAACATAGATAATAAATAAATAGGAGTTAATATCATTCCAATTGCCATTAGAAAAGTAATTAGGAGTTTTGTCATTAAAAGATATTTTGAACTAGTAATTAGTCCAAAAAATACTATTAATTCGGCAACAAAACCACTCATACCTGGTAATGCAAGGGAAGCCATCGAAAAGCTGCTGAACATCGTGAATATTTTTGGCATTGGGATAGCTATTCCACCCATTTCGTCAAGATAAACAAGACGTATTCTATCATAAGTTGTTCCGGCCAAGAAAAAAAGCGCAGCACCAATAAATCCATGAGAGATTATTTGTAAAAGGGCTCCGCTGAGCCCCATATCCGTGATAGAACCAATTCCTATAATTATAAAACCCATATGAGATACAGAGGAATAGGCTATTCTTTTTTTTAAATTTCGTTGGCCGAGAGATGTTGAAGCTGCATATATTATTTGCATTGCGCCTACTATTATTAACCAAGGAGAAAATATAGAATGAGCGTGGGGAAATAATTCCATATTAATCCGAACTAATCCATATGCTCCCATTTTTAATAAGATTCCGGCTAGAAGCATACAAGTACTATAATGTGCCTCTCCATGGGTATCTGGTAACCATGTATGTAGGGGTATGATTGGCAATTTTACAGCAAAAGCAAGAAAAAATCCAATATAAAATATTATTTCCAAGGCTACGGGATAGGACTGATTAGTTAATATTTCAAAATTTAATGTTGGTTCAGTAGAACCAAATAAACCGATACCCAGAACTCCCATTAAAAGAAAAATAGAACCCCCCGCCGTGTACAAAATAAATTTTGTAGCTGAGTACAGACGTTTTTTTCCTCCCCACATGGATACAAGTAGATAAACGGGAATTAATTCTAACTCCCACATGAGGAAAAAAAGTAAAAGATCTCGAGAAGAGAATAATCCTATTTGCCCACTGTACATTGCTAACATCAGAAAATGAAATAATCGAGAATCTCGAGTAACCGGCCAGGCCGCTAAAGTAGCTAAAGTAGTGATGAATCCCGTCAGTAAAATGGGTCCTATAGAGAGTCCATCTATTCCTAAGCTCCAGTGGAAACCCAAAAAATTGATCCATGTATAATCCTCCATTAGTTGGATTAATGGATCATCCGATTGAAAATGATAGCAGAATGCGTAAGTCGTTAGAAGAAGCTCTAATATACACATACATATAGTATACCACCGGATTACTCTATTTCCCTTATGTGGAAGAAAAAAAATTAAGCAACCCGCAAATATTGGCAAAACTACAATTGTTGTTAAGCAAGGAAAATGGTTCGTGGTAAAGACAAGATAGACTTGGGCCAGAAAAATCCGTGCTCAATTTAATTTGATTTTGAGCACGAATTTTTTCGGTAAAAAAAATTGGATTCAAGTAGAGTTTTATGGAATGTATCAATAAGCTAGACCCATACTGCGAGTTGTTTCATGCCATAAATAAACTCGAACGCTCAAAAAATCCGTGGGGCAGGCGGATTCACATCTCTTACAACCAACACAGTCCTCGGTCCTTGGAGCAGAAGCGATTTGTTTAGCTTTACATCCGTCCCAGGGTATCATTTCTAATACATCAGTGGGGCACGCTCGGACACATTGAGTACATCCTATACATGTATCATAAATCTTTACTGAATGTGACATTGGATTTATACATTTTTGAACGTTATAAATTTTCAGTCTAGTAAACTAACTTATAAATGAATCCTATAGTTCGATTCCAGACGAATCAATGGGTGATCAGAATCAATTAACTTTCGAATTGATTTATGAGGGAGGTCCAAAATACTTTGATTTCTTATTTTTTTGCAAACACGACCATACCTTGTCCGTATCAAACCCGCGAATTTGAATTTATTTATTATTTATTAATAT